ACCGAATTAGTATAGCCATCCTTCTTCTGACACAGCAAGGCAATTCATATTGAAACTAAGTACTAGACAATTTCTTTCGTCTTTTTTATTGCTTGTCGATATACAACTATCCATCATTTAATAGAAAAATCTTCCAATTCAAATAAAGGTTCCCATTATTGGCTTCGGACTAGAAATGGAAATCTGGTCTCGGAGTAAGGGGTAAATCTAACAAGTTGGTTTCGAATAATTCATCAAGGCGAATATCATATTCCCACAATTAGACGCGAAATCTAGAACTTTTTTTGTGTTTTTATAGGAGATCTTTTTTTTTTTTTGAATCTTATTTTTTCATTTTAAGGAATTGGGTCGTCGTCTAGTACTAAGTAAGAGTAATAGGTAGTAGATAGTATTCTCGATGAAAGAAAACAAAGAAGACAACAAAAAAAAAATGAAAAAATATTCGTGATGCATGCATTGTTGCATTAGATCCAAGGTTTTCTAACTACAGGGATGAGACTTGAGAAAAAATACGGAAAGAAATAATGTAAAACCTAGAAAGGTAATAAGAGGAATGAATCATCTTAGAATTGATTTGTACAAAAATCCAATTTTGCGTGATCATGTTAGGTTAATATCCCTGTTCTTATCATCCCAAAGAAATATTATGTGAATAAACTGGATTTCTCAATCGAATGAGTTAAAAAAATGTTCAAACTCGAATTTTTTTCAGATTCTATAGTGAGTCAAAGAACGATTCATTTTTGAACAAAGTTAGATGACATAGTTCTTATTTTCTTCTTATTAGTTTACTCCAAGAAACTTTGTTGATTAGAAATAACGGAATCTGTAGATGTTACAGATAATGAGTTTTTTCTTTTTCTCCCCCTCTTATCTTTCTGTGCTTTATGTAATTTTTCTTAGTTATATCTATAATGTAACTATAATGTAATAAGTGGAATAATTGATGAAGCAAAAACTTTCAATTGGTATTTTTTCTGAATTTCGCTCCTATATTTGATTTGAAAAAGAAATAGAAACTTAGGTAAATGCTTTCGAAATATATGTATCAAAAAGAACATATTACATATTTCATTTAGCTCCTTCATGCCTACTTTAACTAGTTATTTCGGTTTTCTACTAGCGGCTTTAACGATAACCTCAGCTCTTTTTATTGGTTTGAGCAAGATACGACTTATTTGAAATTAATTGAATCAACAATTCATAAAAACGGGCGATTTCGTGTATTTTCTTTTTAAGTTCTTTCTAGTTCTTTATCGTGACAATTGCAAATTTTTGAAGTTTTTGAGATTCATGGACAATTATGATTAATATTTAGGGATAGATATTACCTCTCTTTTTTCTTTTCAAAGAAATTGAAATGATTGAAGTACTTCTATTTGGAATCGTCTTAGGTTTGATTCCTATTACTTTGGCTGGATTATTTGTAACTGCATATTTACAATACAGACGTGGTGATCAGTTGGACCTTTGATTAATTAACAAATCTTTTTTTGATTGACCTTCTCCTTTCTTTGGAGGTCAAATTTCAATTCCTGTTCAAGGGAGTGAAGTTATTTCAATAGAATTCAAATTACCAAGAATGGAATCGCGCTCTGTAGGATTTGAACCTACGACATCGGGTTTTGGAGACCCACGTTCTACCGAACTGAACTAAGAGCGCTTTCTTTTGTAGATTTTTTTTGTAATCCAATACTGCATATTAGGGATGCACAATTTTAATTGATCTCAATCAATTCCTCCTTACTTCTCAGAGGAAAGGTAATAGGTAGGGATGACAGGATTTGAACCTGTGACATTTTGTACCCAAAACAAACGCGCTACCAAGCTGCGCTACATCCCTTGCAATTGGCTTACAGTCTCATTGTAAAGAATCCTTTGCTTGTTTTCCACATCATTATTTCCCCTATTTGTATACTTGCCATTTCTTCTTTTTTTTCTCATATCATATATGATAGAATAGAAAGTCTTTGGATACATATGCGCCGTAAATAAAGTAAAAAAAAAAATGCTTGTTGGGAATGTTCGGTAGGAAAGATCCATCATTTTTCTTTTCTTAACTTGAAATAAAAAGAGAAAATCTTATTTACCTTATCTTATCGGATTGTTGTACATTTGAATTTGACTTAGGAATTTCATGTACAAATACAAGTGTTTTTTCAATCCATTTACATATGCATCTGATCATATATCCGATATGTATTATCCTTATGTCTTACAATACATAAATGTGTTACAATACATAAAAAAGAAGGAGGATTTTCTATGCGAGATCTAAAAACATATCTTTCCGTGGCACCGGTACTAAGTACTCTATGGTTCGGCTCTTTAGCAGGTCTATTGATAGAAATCAATCGTTTTTTCCCAGATGCGTTGACATTCCCCTTTTTTTCATTCTAGTTATTGACATGACATGAGAACGGGTAACAAAGATTCGAGATAGAATCCACTATCTGTGACTAATACCCACCCTTTCTCCCTTTGAACCCTTTTCTATTTTATATTCTAAATATTCATATTCGAAATTCGATTCGAAAATAAAAAAAAGGGAGAAAGAGAAAAAGGATTCAACCTCCGCAAAACCTCGATTCAATTCAGGCTCGAATCTGGAATTCAATTAATAACTAAGAATTAAGGGGGAGAAGGGAATGGATCGAGGGCAAAAAGTTTCATACAAGAGACTTAAATGAAATAGTGGACTGTGATTAGAAATATAGTTCGAAATCTTTGGATTCCGTATTCTTTGGTATATTTAGTATATAATAGTGAATATTATTCTATTGCTATAGTTATCTTGCAACGAAACCCTTTTAAGCGTATTTCGAGTTATAATCTTCTATTTTTTGTTTTTTCCATTTAATTTGGGTCGAAAATCAAAAAGTTGCTTGAATCAAAAATTCAAAGACAAACAAAGGAGGTTCATGGCCGAGGATAAAGATGTCCGAGTAAGAATTCTTTTGGAATGTACTAGTTGTGTACGAAAAAGTGTTAATAAAGAATCAAGGGGCATTTCCCGATATATTACTCAAAAGAATCGACACAACACCCCCAGTCGGTTGGAATTAAGAAAATTCTGTCCCTATTGTTCCAAACATACAATTCATGGAGAGATAAAAAAATAGATCGAACTGAACGTCTGTGTATCACCTTTCGAAGGAAGAGTACAAAAGGACATCCATTATACATGTATTTCATTCTATACATTTAGAAAAAGAATCAAAAACTTTCAGAAAATGGTATAGTATATTATTAGAATAATATTAATATAGATAATATCTATTTATTGATATATAAATGTATTTAGAACTAGATAGAATATAGAAAATTAAGTGTATAATTAAGTGTATTAAGTAAATAATAAGAAAAAAAAAAACAAATTCAAATTAAAGAAAATAATAAAAAACCAAATCCTATTTCTATTTAGAATTTCTTTTTTTTTTCGATCCGATGGAAATAGGATTTTGGTATAATATTCTAATATTTATAATATAAGGAATAGACTAAACAAACCATGGATAAATCTAAGCGATCCCTCCTTAAATATAAGCGCGCTTTTAGTAGGCGCTTGTCCCCAATCCAACCGGGGGACCCAATTGATTATAGCAATACGGATTTAATTATTCGATTTATTAGTGAACAAGGAAAAATATTATCTAGGCGCGTGAATAGATTGACCCTGAAGCAACAACGGTTAATGACTATTGCTATAAAACAAGCTCGTATTTTATCTTTCTTACCCTTTCTTACTAATGATAAGGGAAAACTATTTAAATTTCAAAAATTTAAAAGAGGGAAAAGCGGGCAAGGGTTTCGAAAAAAAAAAAAATAGACTTATTCTTGATTTAATTGAATCAAAATGAAAATCTGAGCTAAAACACCGATTGATTTTTTGTTCGAAAAATACGAAAATCCAGATTTGATTCTTGTCTCGGAAGCAAAAAAAAATAGAAAAAAAAAAGATTCTTTTTTTCAATGGGTTCTTTTTACTCTTTTATTGTTTATTGTAATTGTCTATTGGATTTTAGCGGACTAGTTTGTATTCTATTTTCCCGGAGTTCATTCTCCGGGGCATTTTGTTTAAAGTAGCCCGGGCGATTCTTTCCAATCTTTTTTTTTTATGATTTCATCGGAAATACAATATTATAAAGACAATTCCTATTTAATATAGCTATTTGTGCAAGTATTTTACGATTAAAAATCAATTGCCTCTCGTACAGATTATGGATAAATTGACTATAACTATAGTATTTTTTTGCTTCACGAATTGCTGCGTTTATCCGAGTAATCCACAAACGACGAAAATTTATCTTTTTTTTATCTCTATCTTGATGAGCCGAAAACAAAGCTCTTATTTTTTGTTGAGCAACATATTTTGAATGAGCCCCTCGAAAGCTTGATACAAAAAAACTCATTTTTGTTCGACGTCTCCGGGCTATATATCCTCGTCTAACTCTGGTCATTGAATAAATGAAACTTTGATAAATAACTAATTTCTTTTCTTTCTTTGAGTTATTCTTTTCTCCCTACCGGGTATATTAATACCAAAACGGATTTTTCCAATGTATAAAAAAAATTCCAATGGCTTTTGCTACTATAACCTTCCCAACCACGATTTTTCTTTGCATTTCGGCTCAATCAAAGTGAAATGATTTTAAAAAACGTAGTAAGTAAATATAGATCAATAAAGAAATAGTGGGTTTCCTCGTCTCTATGGTTTCTTCTTAAACGGCGAGGTCCTCTCTATACACCGGAGCCTCTTACTTCATTTAGTAAATGTTATTAGTAACTTGTATAGTTCAAACTCTTTGGCTCTACCCATGAATTATCCAGTAATAGGTCTTTCACAATCAGATCTACCTATACAGTAACGGTATTTTATTTTGAAAGTTAGCTGGATAGCTGACCTTGTTAGTCCGTTTTGTAAAAATAAATGTGAGCATAAAATTTGTCTTTCATTTTTAAAATAGGGTTTTCCCGCTTAATGGATAGCATTTTATACCAATGGGAAATTACTTCTCAGCGCTTAAATCGAGCTGATTGGGTTTCCACCAAACGAAACCATAAATTTCATATCATATACAATAGATCGATATGATCGATCTATTGTATATGATAGCTCTTAGATAGTGATTGGTTCTTCCAGTTTCTTCTCGTCACTGGTAATGATCATTGATACTGGAAAATTCTTTTTTTTCCCATCTCATAATCTGAACGAGTCGCACATACACCCTAGTACATGTTCCTCGTCGCTGAGGACACCCCCGAAGAGCGGGGGATTTCGTAACCTTTCTCATTGGCTGTCTTGTGTTTCTAATGAGCTGTTTAATAGTTGGCATGCTGAATCGTTTCCATAAGGTACTGGTTTAGATCAATCCTAACCCGAGGATTCTGAATTTTTCTACTTACTTAATGGAAGTTGTAGTCATCGTCGTTATAGCCATATTCGTCATAGTTATATTCCTTCTTAGAGAAGTAGCCTTTCTTCTTCTCGAGACCGTCATTGTCATCCTTCTTATATAAGTAGCCTTTCTTCTTCTCGAGACCGTCATTGTCATCCTTCTTAAAATTGTCATCCTTCTTAAAATTGTCATCCTTCTTAAAATTGTCATCCTTCTTAAAATTGTCATCCTTCTTTAAATTGTCATCCTTCTTTAAATTGTCATCCTTCTTTAAATGAAAAGGGTTAGAGAAGTGGCCGTGGCCTTTCTTCTTCTCGCGACCCTCATTGTCATCCTTGCGGGGAACGCGCGAGTCTTTGTCTGTCGTCGTTATTATCGAATCAATAAGTCCGTATTTTATGGCTTCCGCTGGTTCCAGATGGACCTTCCTATTTAGATTCTCGGTAAACCCTACGAAATCATTTTTCGTTCGGCTTGCAAAACACCCTGTGATGAATTGGCGTAATTCCGCAACTTCTCGCATTTGGCGAAAAAAATCGCTGTTCTTAGTATTGGGGCGCTTCTCAGGATCAGGAATAAAACCTCTAAGTTGCTGAACTACTATCCTACCATAAGGTGATGAGAACCGTTTTAAACGGGTTCCTCCGGCTAGGACAAGAGCTCCCATTGAGACGGCTACTCCGGTGCATACTGTATTTACATCTGGTTCCACAAAACCTATAGCATCATAAACGGCTAGTCCGTAGCGTGCCCCTCCGCCATGACAATTTATAAACAAAAACAAATCCCTGTCCTTATCCTGCATACTGAGAAATACCATAACACCCACAACCTGATTCGCGGTATCCAGATCAAGCGGTTTGCCTAAAAAAATAATTCTTTCGTCATAAAGTCGTTGGAATACTTCAACCCAACTCACTTCTGGTTCCTTTTTGACTTCTTCCTTTTCTACTGGTGCAGTTGCGCCCTCTTCCTTTTCTCCTTCTTTCCATTTTTCTTTTTCTTTTTCTACTTGTAGTTCTTTTTCTTTTTCTACTTGTAGTTCTTTTTCTTTTTCTTTTTCTTTTTTCTTATCTTTATCTCCCGGGACTTGAGAAGGAACTTTTGGAGTACCTAGAGGCATAAGCAAAAATTAAATTAATTACAATAAAATATATTTTTAAACGGAACTCTGATGTGGATTTGTAAGTATTAACTTTGTTGCTCTGAAAGTAATACATAATCTGGCTGATAATACCCTTTTATCTTATCTTATCAGATTTCTGTATAGAAATCGATTCGAAAAGTTCAAAACCGAAGCAAAATGACGTAAAAAAAATGGCATAAAATTCTAAGAAAAATGGCATAAAATTCGTACGACTATAGTCTTCCAATGATCAAGAATTAGTAAGTGGGTTTTGCTCATAGAAAAAGTCGCAACCCCCATTGCATATTGTTACTTATCAGGTATAGAATAGATCTGCTTCTCTGTCTTCCTACATCTTTCATTATTACTAACATAAATAACTAGTTAAAGTAGGCATGAAGGAGCTAAATGAAATATGTAATATGTTCTTTTTGATACATATATTTCGAAAGCATTTACCTAAGTTTAAAGCAGTTCCCGAAGTTTAAAGCATTTACCTAAGTTTAAAGCAGTTCCCGAAGTTTAAAGCATTTACCTAAGTTTAAAGCAGTTACCTAAGTTTAAAGCATTTACCTAAGTTTAAAGCAGTTCCCGAAGTTTAAAGCATTTACCTAAGTTTAAAGCAGTTACCGAAGTTTAAAGCATTTACCTAAGTTTCTATTTCTTTTTCAAATCAAATATAGACAGAATTCTTACTAACAGAATAGAACAAATAGGAATCCCTATTTCGAGATAATCCACTGAAACTGAATAGGGGTCCATTGCATAGTTATAGTCTTTTCGAATGCAATAAAGTTAACATAGTGTGTATTTTTATTTGACATTACATTAAGGGGTATTTCCATGGGTTTGCCTTGGTATCGTGTTCATACCGTCGTATTGAATGATCCTGGTCGGTTGATTTCTGTCCATATAATGCATACGGCTCTGGTTGCAGGTTGGGCCGGTTCGATGGCTCTATATGAATTAGCAGTTTTTGATCCCTCTGATCCCGTTCTTGATCCAATGTGGAGACAGGGTATGTTCGTTATTCCTTTCATGACTCGTTTAGGAATAAGCAATTCTTGGGGAGGTTGGAGTATTACAGGGGGGGCTGTAACGGATCCCGGTATTTGGAGTTACGAAGGTGTGGCCGGGGCACATATTGTCTTTTCTGGCTTGTGCTTTTTAGCAGCTATTTGGCATTGGGTCTATTGGGATCTAGAAATTTTTTCTGATGAACGTACAAGAAAACCTTCTTTAGATTTGCCTAAGATTTTTGGAATTCATTTATTTCTTTCCGGGTTGGCTTGTTTTGGTTTTGGCGCATTTCATGTAACAGGTTTGTACGGTCCTGGAATATGGGTGTCCGATCCTTATGGACTAACTGGAAAAGTACAGGCAGTGAATCCAGCATGGGGTGTGGAAGGTTTCGATCCCTTTGTTCCAGGAGGGATAGCCTCTCATCATATTGCAGCAGGGACTTTGGGTATATTAGCGGGCTTATTCCATCTTAGTGTCCGCCCGCCCCAACGTCTATACAAAGGATTACGTATGGGTAATATCGAAACCGTCCTTTCCAGCAGTATTGCTGCTGTCTTTTTTGCGGCTTTTGTTGTTGCCGGAACAATGTGGTATGGTTCAGCAACTACTCCGATCGAATTATTTGGTCCCACTCGTTATCAATGGGATCAGGGATACTTTCAGCAAGAAATATATCGAAGAGTTAGTGCTGGGCTGGCCGAAAATCAAAGTTTCTCAGAAGCTTGGTCGAAAATTCCTGAGAAATTAGCCTTTTACGATTACATCGGCAATAATCCGGCAAAAGGAGGATTATTCAGGGCGGGTTCAATGGACAATGGGGATGGAATAGCCGTTGGATGGTTAGGACACCCAATATTTAGAGATAAAGAGGGGCGTGAGCTCTTTGTACGTCGTATGCCTACTTTTTTTGAAACATTTCCAGTCGTTTTGATAGATGGAGACGGAATTGTTAGAGCCGATGTTCCTTTTAGAAGAGCAGAGTCGAAGTATAGCGTGGAACAAGTAGGTGTAACTGTTGAGTTCTATGGTGGCGAACTCAATGGAGTCAGTTATAGTGATCCTGCTACTGTGAAAAAATATGCTAGACGTACTCAGTTGGGTGAAATTTTTGAATTAGATCGTGCTACTTTGAAATCAGATGGTGTTTTTCGTAGTAGTCCAAGGGGTTGGTTTACTTTTGGACATGCTTCCTTTGCTCTGCTCTTCTTCTTCGGACACATTTGGCATGGGGCTAGAACCTTGTTCAGAGATGTTTTTGCTGGGATTGATCCAGATTTAGATGCTCAAGTAGAATTTGGAGCATTCCAAAAACTTGGAGATCCAACTACAAGAAGACAGGCAGTCTAATACAAAATTGCTTTCGTATTTTTCGCTGTCATTTGACATCGGATCGGGGATCTGCGAAATCTTGATTTAAGATTTCATCATTACCCACTTTTCTTTATCTTTACCAGGGGGATAATCACAGGTATGGAAGCTATACTCTAATTCTAATTTGAAACCACAATTGAATCTATGGAAGCATTAGTCTATACATTTTTATTAGTCTCGACTCTCGGGATAATTTTTTTCGCTATCTTTTTTCGAGAACCGCCTAAAGTTCCAACTAAAAAGGTGAAATGATTTTTCATTCTGTCTAATGAGCCTCCCAATATTGAATGAATATTGGGAGGCTCATTACTTCAACTAGTCTCCGTGTTCCTCGAATGGGTCTCTTAGTTGTTGAGAGGGTTGCCCAAAAGCGGTATATAGGGCGTACCCAGTAAAACTTACAAGTAAACCAGATAGAAAGATGGTGACTAGGGTTGCCGTTTCCATTTTTATCAAAATTCAATACTGCAATCGATCTAAGATTATATATATATAATATACACCGGAATGGTATACAAAGTCAATAGGTCTCAATGAATACAACCGGATTTATGGCTACACAAACCGTCGAGAGTGGTTCTAAATCTCGTCCAAGACAAACTGCGGTAGGGACTCTATTGAAACCATTGAATTCCGAATATGGTAAAGTAGCTCCTGGATGGGGAACTACTCCTTTGATGGGTCTTGCAATGGCTTTATTTGCAATATTCCTATCTATTATTTTGGAGATTTATAATTCTTCCGTTTTACTGGATGGAATTGCAATGAATTAGCTTCCCAAGAACTAGAAAGTTCTAGTTCATCCAAAGTGAAATTTGTAGGGCTCCAATTTCTGACCCTTTTTGGTAGTTTGATCGCGGAATTTCTTTCTGTTTTTCCGGAATATGAGTGTGTGCCTTGTTATAATTGATCCTATTGATAAGACAGAAAATGAGTCTGTCATCTTATCTTGATAGAGATGGTTCTATCTCGTCGGATACTCATTCTAGTATCCGGAACACGGAATATTATGAAATAGATCAAGAAATATTGGAACTATGATTCATACTTACTATTCAGACCTTGTGGCCGGATTGGTTGG